TTGGCGAGACTCCACTAAAAAAAGGGGCCGAGCTTTCTTATGGTATCTTTATGGATATTGAATAAACCCGAGGTTTTCTTCTTGATTCTTTTTTTCTTTTCGACATCTACACTTTTTTTATTCTCTAGGTAGGTTATCTATGAAATGCCAATCCAACACAAGTTCTTATTATTTTATAATAAAAATATTATTTTTATTATAAACGTTCATATTGACAATAGTGCATTGAAAAAATATAATTGATCGTGGATAAATAGATCTATTTATCCACGCCCTATAAGTTTTTTTTTACTTTACTTCATGTAAGCGATAGGTTCCTTAAATTCTCTGGGATATATTTCATTTATCTTATCCGGGAATTTTTCAGATTTTCATTATAGCTATAGCTGTTCATTTTTATGTTCATAATTTACTATAAAAAAATGTTTTTGATGGGGTTGTGCAATCCAATCTCTCTTTTTTTTTTTCGATCGTATCTACACACCATAATTCTATTTTTGGGTTGCTAACTCAACGGTAGAGTACTCGGCTTTTAAGTGCGGCTAAAATCTTTTACACATTTGGATGAAGGAACGGATTCGTCCATACCGTTGGTAGAGTTTGTAAGACCCCGACTGATCCTGAGAGGGAACGAATGGAAAAAACAGCATGTCGTATAAATGAATAACTCATATCATAAATAAATAACTTTAAGATAGAGTACTTAACCCTTACGGGATCGGTACAAAATATTTGTTTAGTTTGTTAGAGTTTTAATTCTTAGAGCGGTACAAAAAATCAATTATGGTTGGATCGAGTGAATAAATGGATAGAGCCAAAAAGCTCCAATTATAGGGAAACAAAAAGAGCAACGAGCTTCGGTTCTTAATTCGAATAATTACCAATTACCCGATCTAATTATACGTTAGAAATATATTAGTCCCTGGGGCGGGCAAAGGTTATGAAATCACTTTAATAAGTGGATTCTTCACTTTTTTTTTGAATCCTAACTATTCTATTAATTATATCCCTGTGCGGAGACGAATGTGTAAAAGAAACAGTATATTGAGAAATATAATTCTAAAGTCAAAAGAGCGATCGGGTTGCAAAAATAAAGGATTTCTAAACATCTTCGGTATCTTATAACGAACAAGAACCAATCGGATGGAAAAAGAGAGAATCCATGGATTAATCATTTCCAAGGTATCTTTTCTTACTATGATACCTTGATACCTTGTTTTGACTGTATCGTACCTATGTATCGTATCATTTGATGACCCAAGAAATCCCCGGTTTTGGTTCAAATCGAATTTCAAATGGAGGAATTACAAGGCTATTTAAAGATAGATAGATCGCGAGAACGGGACTTCCTATACCCACTTCTCTTTCAGGAATACATTTATGCACTTGCTCATGATCATGGGTTAAATAAATCGATTCTTTATGAGCCTATGGAAAATTTAGGTTATGACAAAAAATATAGTTTAATAATTGTTAAACGTTTAATTACTCGAATGTATCAACAGAAGCATTTGATTATTTTGACGAATGATTCTAATCCAAATTTTTTTTTCGGGCATAATAAAAATTTGGATTCTCAAATGATATCAGAGGGGGTTGCAGTCATTGTGGAACTTCCATTCTCACTGCGATTAGTATCTTCCCCAGAAAGTAAAGAAATAGACAAATCTATGACTACTTTACGATCAATTCATTCCATATTTCCCTTTTTAGAGGATAAATTATTACATTTAAATCATGTATTAGATATACTAATACCCTACCCTATCCATCTGGAACTATTGGTTCAAACCCTTCGCTCTTGGATACAAGATGCTCCCTTTTTGCACTTATTGAGATTCTTTCTCTACAAGTATCATAATTGGAATAGTCTTATTACTCAAAAAACTAAAATGATTCTCTTTTTTTCAAAAGAGAATCAAAGATTTTTCCTGTTCCTATATAATTTTCATGTATATGAATCGGAATCCATATTTGTTTTTCTCCGTAAACAATCTTATCATTTACGATCAACGTCTTCTAGAGCTTTTCTTGATCGAACACATTTTTATAGAAAAATAGAACATTTTTTAGTGGATTTTCGTAATGATTTTCATACTATCCTATGGTTGTTCAAGGATCCTTTCATACAGTATTTCAGATTTCAAGGAAAATCCATTTTGTCTTCAAAAGGAACTCCTCTTCTGATGAAGAAATGGAAATATTACCTTGTAAATTTATGGGAATGTCATTTTTACTTTTGGTCTCAACCGGATAGGATTCATATAAACCAATTATCCAATCATTTTATCGATTTTCTGGGTTATCTTTCAAGTGTACGACCAACTCCTTCAGCAGTAAGGAGTCAAATGTTAGAAAAGTCATTTTTTATAGATATTGTTATTAAAAAGTTTGATACTAGAGTTCCAATTATTCCTTTGATTGGATCATTGGCTAAAGCGAAATTTTGTAACTTTTCAGGACATCCCATTAGTAAGCCTGCTTGGGCGGATTCATCAGA